TTATATATTTTAATATAAATTAAAACCTAAAAACTCAAAATTTTTTATGCATTTACACTTATATATATAATAAAAAATAATTTATTAATTATAATAAATTAATTATTATTAATTTTTCAAATTTAATATTTATTACTCTTAATATTATAAGAACCTTATATATAATTTCTGCTAATTGTTGAATTAATTGTTTTTTGGCTATAGAAATTAATTTATTTTTTTTTATTCCAATAATTTTTTCTCCTAATTTATTTAATATAGAAATAATTATAAAATATTTTATTATTCAAGTAACATCTTCTATTATAATTTTATTATGTATTTTATATTATAAAAACTTTATTTTTAATTTAATTTTAATTATTTTAATAAATTTTTGTTTATTAATAAAATTAGGAAGAGTTCCTTTTCATTATTGATATATTGAAATTTCAAATATTATTAGATGAAAAATATTTTTTATATTATCAACTTGACAGAAACTTGGGCCAATAATAATTTTATTATACAATTTTAATGAATATATTATAATTTTTTCAATTATTATAAATAGTACCATTGGGATACTAGGAGGATTAAATCAAATTTCTCTTAAAAAAATTATGAGATTTTCTTCAATTAATCATTTAAGATGAATTATTGCATCTTCTATAATTTCTGAAATTATAATAATGATTTATATTTTTACCTATACAATAATAATATTTTTTATTATAATAAAATTTGAACAAATAAATTTAATCAATATTTTCCAATTATTTTTTTTTAAAAAAAAAATAATAATTATAATTTCATTTTTTATTTATTTTATATCATTAGGAGGATTACCTCCATTAATAGGATTTATTCCTAAATGATTAACAATTAATAAATTAATAGAAAATAAATTTATTTTAGTTAGAGTAATTTTAATTATATCCTCACTTATTAATCTTTACTACTATTTTAAAATTGTTTATTATATAAATTTAAATAAAAATTATAAAATTAACTTTTTTATTGAATATAATTTTAAATTTTCTTTTTACTTATTTAATTATTTAATTATAACTAATCTTAGTTATTTATTAATTTATATATTTTATTATTAAAGTTTTAAGTTAATAAAACTAATAATTTTCAAAATTATTTATAAAATAAATTTTAAGCTTTAGATTTTCTACTTTAAATTTGCAATTTAATATCATATTAATATTGAATATAAAGCTTATTAAATATAGTAATAAAATTTTAATTTTTAAATAAATTTACAATTTATCGCTTATCATCAGCCATATTACTTCTGTAAAGATATTAATAAATGATTATTTTCAACAAACCATAAAATTATTGGAACAATATATTTTATTTTTGGAATTTGAGCTAGATTAATTGGTTCTACTTTAAGATTTTTAATTCGAATTGAATTAAGAACTTCAGGATCTTTAATAATAAATGATCAAATTTATAATTCAATTGTTACAATTCATGCATTTATTATAATTTTTTTTATAATTATACCTTTAATAATTGGGGGATTCGGAAATTGACTAGTTCCATTAATAATTTCAGCTCCTGATATAGCATTTCCACGTATAAATAATATAAGATTTTGATTACTTCCTCCTTCAATTTTTTTTTTAATTTCTGGTATATTTATAGATAATAGAGTGGGTACAGGATGAACTGTATACCCTCCTTTATCAAATAATCTATTTCATTCAGGAAAAGCAGTAGATATTTCAATTTTTTCTTTACATTTAGCAGGAATTTCCTCAATTTTAGGAGCTATTAATTTTATTTCTACAATTATAAATATAAAAATAAAAAAAATTTCTATAAGAATAATTCCTTTATTTGTTTGATCAATTCAAATTACAGCTATTTTATTACTTTTATCATTACCAGTTTTAGCAGGAGCTATTACAATGTTATTAACAGATCGAAATCTTAATACTTCTTTTTTTGAACCTTCAGGAGGAGGGGATCCTATTTTATATCAACATTTATTTTGATTTTTTGGTCATCCAGAAGTATACATTTTAATTTTACCAGGATTTGGAATTATTTCTCAAATTATTATTAATGAAAGAGGTAAAATTGAATCTTTTGGATTCCTAGGAATAATTTATGCAATGTTATCTATTGGCCTTTTAGGATTTTTAGTTTGAGGACATCATATATTTACTGTAGGAATAGATGTAGATTCACGAGCATATTTTACATCAATTACTATAATTATTGCAATTCCTACTGGAATTAAAATTTTTAGTTGAATAGCAACATTAAATGGATCAAATATTAAATTTAATCCAGTTATTAATTGAACATTAGGATTTATTTTTTTATTTACAATAGGAGGATTAACAGGAATCATATTATCAAATTCCTCAATTGATTTAATTCTTCATGATACCTATTATGTAGTAGCTCACTTTCATTATGTATTATCAATAGGAGCAGCTTTTTCAATTATAGCAGGATTTATTTATTGATTTCCATTAATTACAGGAATTACATTAAATAATAATATACTTCAAATTCAATTTCTAATAATATATTTAGGGGTAAATTTAACTTTTTTTCCTCAACATTTCTTAGGATTAAATGGAATACCCCGACGATATTCAGATTATCCAGATATACTTTTATCTTGAAATATAATTTCATCTATTGGATCAAATATTTCATTTATTTCTTTAATTATATTTATAATAATTTTATGAAAAAGACTTTTAAATAAAAATTATTTATTATTTTCAATCCAAATAAATTCTTTTATTGAATGGTATCATCAAGTTCCAATTAATGAACATTCTTATAATGAAATTCCTATTTTAGTTCAATTCTAATATGGCAGAATTAATGCAATGGATTTAAATTCCATTAATAAAATAATATTTTTTTTAGAAATGTTAACATGATCTAATATCCATTTTCAAAATAGAAATTCACCTTTAATAGAAAATTTAATTTTTTTTCATGAAAATAATATAATAATTTTAATAACTATTACTTCATTTGTTTTTATTTATATATTAATCTCATCTTTTAATAAATTAAATAATTTAATAACCTTAGAAAATCAAATTATTGAAATAATTTGAACTCTTTTACCTATTATTTTCTTAATTTTTATTGCTTTACCTTCATTAAATATTTTATATATTATTGATGAAACTAATTTTCCTTCAATTACAATTAAAATAATAGGTAATCAATGATATTGATCATATGAATATAATGATTTTAAAAAAATTGAATTTAATTCATTCATAATTAATAATAATAAATTTCGATTACTAGAAGTAGATAATAATATCATTCTTCCTATAAATTTATTTATTAAAGGGTTAATTTCATCTAATGATGTTATTCATTCATGAACAATTCCTTCTTTAGGAGTAAAAGCAGATGCAATACCTAATCGATTAAATCAAATTTCATTTATAATTAAAAATCCAGGAATGATATTTGGACAGTGTTCTGAAATTTGTGGGATTAACCATAGATTTATACCTATTTGTATTGAAAGAATTAATTTAAAATATTTCATTAAATGAATTAATAATTTTTCACTAAATAACTTAAAGTAAGTATAAGCCTCTTAAGCTTTAAAATAATAATTAACAACTATTTTTAGTGAAATAAAAATTAGTTAAATTTTAATAACATAAATTTGTCAAATTTAAATTAGTTTTACTATTTTTATATTCCTCAAATATACCCTTCAAATTGAATTTTTTTAATATTTTATTATATAATAATTATACTAATTTATATATCATTAGTTTATTATATAAATATTAATAAAATTAAATTTTTTAATAAAAAAAAAATCAATTCTTCAATTAATAATTTAATTTTTTGATAAATAATTTATTTTCAATTTTTGATCCAATTTCTATTTTTAATTTATCATTAAATTGATTAAGAAGAACATTTTTCATTTTAATATTTCCTAAAAAATTTTATTTTTATCCTAATCGAATTATTATATTATTAGAAAATTTAATTAAATTTTTAATTTGTGAATTTAAATCAATTCTATTTAACAATAAATTTATTTTTATTCCTATTATAATATTCTTATTAATTATAAATAATAATATTTTTTCTTTAATTCCATATATTTTTTCAAGAACAAGACATATACAATTAAATATATTAATAAGATTCCCAATTTGAATTTCAATTATAATTTTTGGTTGAACATTTAATATAAATAATATATTTTGTCATTTAGTTCCTAATAGAACTCCTATTTATTTAATAAATTTTATAGTTTTAATTGAAACAATTAGAAATATAATTCGACCTATAACTTTAATAGTTCGATTAACAGCTAATTTAATTGCTGGACATTTATTATTAAGATTATTAAGTTCCATTAAATTTATTTTATCTTATCAATCAATTATATTACTTATTTTTATTCAATTTATGTTAATTACATTAGAAATATCCGTAGCTTTAATTCAAGCTTATGTTTTTTCATTACTTATTTGTCTTTATTTTATAGATTCTAACTAATGAATTTTAATTATAATCATCCTTTCCATTTAGTAAATTATAGTCCTTGACCTATTACAGGTTCAATAGGAACAATAGTTATAATAATAGGAATTACAAAAATATTTCATAAACTTCAAGTAAATTTAATATTTCTAGGATTAACAATTGTTCTATTAACTATATTTCAATGATGACGAGATACAATTCGAGAAAGAACCTATCAAGGATTTCATACAATTAAAGTTTTTAAGAATATAAAATGAGGAATAATTCTATTTATTATTTCAGAAGTTTTCTTTTTTTTATCTTTCTTTTGAGCTTTCTTTCATAGAAGTTTATCTCCTTCAATTGACATTGGAATAAATTGACCCCCTAAAAACATTCAATCTTTTAATCCATTTAAAATTCCTTTATTAAATTCTATTATTTTATTATCTTCAGGAATTTCAGTAACATGAACTCATCATATAATTTTAGTTAACAATTTTAAAAAAAGAATAATTAGATTATTAATTACAATTATATTAGGAGTTTACTTTACATTAATTCAAATAATAGAATATAATGAAGCCTCATTTTCTTTAAATGATAGAGTTTATGGTTCAACATTTTTTTTAACTACAGGATTTCATGGATTACATGTAATTATTGGAACTTCAATATTAATAGTTTCTTTAATTCGTTTATATAAAAATCATTTTTCATCTTATCATCATTTTGGATTAGAAGCAACAATTTGATATTGACATTTCGTTGATGTAGTATGATTATTTTTATTTATTTTTATATACTGATGAAGTAAATATTTTAAAAAAAAATTAATTATAAATTAAGTTAATTAAAAATAATTATATCAATTATAATATTAATATTATTAATTAGATTTATTTTAATTATTATAATTAGAATAAATTTAATTATTTCAAAAAATTCATTAAATAATTTAAATAAGTTATCTCCATTTGAATGTGGATTTAATTCAATTTCTAAATCTCAACCACCATTTTCTATAAATTTCTATTTAATAACAATTTTATTCCTTATATTTGATATTGAAATTTCAATTATATTACCTTTTTTTATTATTAATAAAATATGTAATATAAAATTTTTTATAGTTACTTTTTTAATTTTTATGTATATATTAACCTTAGGGTTATTTCATGAATGAAATCAAAATATTTTAAATTGAAAAATTTAAAGGATTTTAGTTTAAAAAAAAACAATTAATTTGCAATTAAAAAATATTTATTTTAAATTTATATATCTTAATTAAATAAATATGAATCATTTAAATATTTATGAATTTAATTTCGACTTAAAAAAAGAGTAACTCTCCATATTTAAAGTTTAAATAGTTTAAAATAAAACATTATATTTTCAATATAAAAATAATTATATATATTTATTTTTAAATTATATTAAATTTAAGTTTTAATAATTTAAATAAAATTTTAATTTTGTAAATTAAATATAAGATAAAACTTTTAAAACTTTAAAGTTATAACTTATATACTTAAAATTAAAATTTTAATAATTATAAATTTAATTATTTCAAATTCTATGATTTTTCCTTTTATATTAAATCCAATCAATTTAGGAATTATAATTTTTTTACAAACAATAAATTCCTGCATATTAATGAGATTATTATTAAATTATTCATGGCTGTCTTATATAACTTTTATTGTAATTATTGGAGGATTAATAATTATTTTTATTTATATATGTTTATTATCATGAAATTCAAAAATATTTATTAAAATAACATCTTTTATAATAATAATTATATTACTTATTATTAATTTTAAATTAATTATATTTATTAAATTTATAAATATAAATACTTTATTTTTATTTAATAGTAAGATAATAAATATCATTATTATTAATAATTATAAAATTAATATAATTAAATTTTTTATAAAAAATTCATTAATAATAATTATAATAATAATTAATTTATTATTATTAACTTTAATTATTATTAATAAAATAAATAAAAAAATATCAATTCCATTACGAAAAATATTTTACTAATGAAAAAAATTTTATTTTCAAATAAAACTCATCCTTTAATAAAAATTTTAAATAATAATATTATTAAATTACCAACTCCTTCAAATATTTCATTTTTATGAAATTTTGGATCATTAATAGGGGTATGTCTTGCTATTCAATTAATTTCAGGAATTTTATTATCAATACATTATTCAGCTAACATTAATTTTTCATTTGATATAATAAATCATATTTATCGTAATGTAAATTACGGCTGAATATTCCGAATTATACATTCTAATGGAGCATCATTATTTTTCATTTGTATTTATATTCATATTGGACGAAATATTTATTATGAATCCTTTCAAAATAAAATAACATGAAATTCAGGAATTATTATTTTATTTATATTAATAGCTACAGCCTTTATAGGCTATGTATTACCATGAGGTCAAATGTCCTATTGAGGTGCTACTGTAATTACAAATTTAATTTCAGTAATTCCTTATATTGGTAATATAATAACTCAATGAATTTGAGGAGGATTTTCAATTAATAATGCTACCCTTAATCGATTTTTTTCTATTCATTTTATTTTACCTTTTATAATTATAGCTATAATTATAATTCATTTAATTTTCCTTCATAATGAAAATTCTAATAATCCACTTAATATTAATAAAACAATAGATAAAATTCAATTTACTCCTTATTTTATATGAAAGGATATTTTAGGAATTATTGTTATAATTATAATATTTATATTATTTATAATAAAATTCCCATTTTTATTAAATGATACCGATAATTTTATTGAAAGAAATCCATTAGTAACTCCTCCTCATATTCAACCAGAATGATATTTTTTATTTGCTTATGCAATTTTACGAAGAATTCCTAATAAAATAGGTGGAGTAATTGCATTAATAATATCAATTATAATTTTATTTTTTATACCCTTTACTTTAAATAAAAAAATTTTAGGTAATAATTTATTTCCTTTAACAAAATTTATATTTTGAATTATAATTATTAATTTTCTAATTCTTTCTTGAATTGGACAAAACCCAGTTGAATATCCATTTATTATAACTGGACAAATTTTTTCAATTACTTATTTTTTATATTTTATTATATTAAATTATATAAACTCATTATGAAATACTTTAATAAAATAAATTAATTAATGAACTTGTAAAAGTATTTGTTTTGAAAACTTAATAAAGAATAAATTCTATTAATTTAATAAAATGCCTGAAAAAGGATTATTCTGATAGAATAAATTATATAATATTAAAATTATTTTTATTATTAAATTTTAAAAATAAGCTAAATTTAATAAGCTTGTGAATTCATATTTCATTTATAAAGATAAACTTTTTTTTATAAATATTTATATAATATATAAAGTATATTTAATTTCCAATTAAAAAGTTTATTAAATTTTAATATAAATAAAAATAATTAATTGAAATCAAAATAGAGGTTTATCACTGTTAATGATAATATTGATTAAAAATCCAATTAGAAATAAAAAAAATTAAGCTTCTAACTTAATAATAAGTGTAATAACATTAATATTTCTTTACTATTAATAAAATTTAATAGAAAAAAAAAAAATTAAATAATTTATAGAAATAGGTAAATAAATCTTTCAATTTAAATATATAAGTTTATCATAACGATAACGTGGATAACTTCCACGAATTCAAATAATAATAAAAATTAATAAATTAATTTTAAAAACTATAGTAAGATAAATATAACTTCTTCCTAAAAATATAATTATTAATAAAACTCTAGTAAAAATAATTATTAAATACTCACCTAAAAAAATAAAAGCAAATAAAGCTCCCCCAAATTCAATATTAAATCCAGAAACCAATTCTCTTTCTCCTTCAATAAAATCAAAAGGAGTTCGATTTAATTCAGCTAATATTCTTCTAATTATTAAACAAAATAAAAAAAAATTAAAAATAAATCAAATATTTAATTGATTAATTCTAAATTCTACTAAATTAAATCTTATAATATAACTAATTATTACTAAAATAAATATAATTATTCTAATTTCATAAGAAACAACTTGTGATACACCTCGTATCCCACCTAAAAAAGAATAATTACTTCTAGAAGATCAACCTATCATTATAATATAATATACACTTAATCTTATTAAAGAAATTATAAATAAAATACCAAAATGAAAAAAAAATAATTTCTCAAATAAAGGAAAAACTATTCATAATAATAAAGAAGTTAAAAACATTAAAATTGGACTAAATAAATAAATTAATGTATTTAGATTTAATAAAAATAATTTTTCTTTGGAAAATAATTTAATTGCATCAGCAAAAGGTTGAAAAATTCCAACTAATCCTAATTTATTTGGACCTTTACGATTCTGAATATACCCTAATAATTTACGTTCTAATAAAGTTAAATAAGCAACTCTAATTAAAATACCAACAATTAATAAAATAAAACTAAATATATTTAAATATAAATAAATAATTTAAAATAAAAAAAAATATTTATAAAATAATTTTACTTAACTATTACTTTAATTCATAATCAATTAATAATATAATTAAAATTATAAACTTAATTCCTTTCGTACTATAAATTATATTTAAATAATAAAAGATAGAAACCAACCTGGCTCACACCGGTCTGAACTCAGATCATGTAAGATTTTAATAGTCGAACAGACTAAAAAATAATACTACTTCATAAAATTTTTATCTTAATCCAACATCGAGGTCAAAATCTTTAATTTAAATAACATCTTTAAATTAAAATTATGCTGTTATCCCTAAGGTAATTAATTTTTTATAAAAACTTAAATCATTAAAATAAAATAATTAATTTCAAATATTATAGTTAAAAATAAAAAAAGTTAATTTAATTTTTTTATCACCCCAATAAAATATTTAAAATTAAATGTTATAATTACTTAATATTAAATATTAAAATCTATAGGGTCTTCTCGTCTTTTAATTAAATTTTAGCTTTTTTACTAAAATATAAAATTTTATAATTATAGATTAAGAAAGTTATAATTTCATTTAATCATTCATTCCAGTTTCCAATTAAAAAACAATTTATTATGCTACCTTAGTACAGTTAAAATACTGCAGCCCTTTAAAAATTTCAGTGGGCAGATTTTACTTTTTATAAAATCAAAAAGAAATGTTTTTGTTAAACAGTTGAATTATTATTTAATGCCGAATTAATAAATCTATTTTAGAAATAATAAATTATATCTATTTTTATTTTAATTATTTATACTAATTTAATCATAATCAATTAAAATTTTTAAATTTTAATTAAAATTTTTATAAATATATAAATTTTTAGATAAAAAATTTTGTGTATATTTAAGAATTTTATTTAATAAATTAAAAATAACTGAAAATTTAATTCATAAACAACTTAAATTAAATAATAAAATTAATTTTAATATTTAATTTTTAGCTTAACCCAAAAATTAATTAATTTTTATAATAATTTAAAATAAATAAATATTATTAAATTTTAAAAAAAAATAAATTAAATTTATTTCTAAAAAAACTAGATATAAAGTAAAACGATTTAATTTATAAATTCCAATTAAATATTTTAAATAATTATAATACATTAACTTAAATATTTAATTAAATCCTTACTTTTCAAGAAAAAAAAATAATTTAATTAATATTTAATTAACTCTGAAACACAAGATACAAAAAATAAAATTTTCTTAATTAAATTCATCTAATAAATTTAATAAATTCTTTTTCAATACAAATTTAACTATAAATCAATTCTTTTATTAAAATATTTACTAAAATTATAAGTAATAAAAATATTTTTATTATTCAATTTAATAAAATATTAATTTAAAATTATAAAATTAATCTTATTAATTTCAAATTAAATTGAATTAACAATTATAATTTCATTGTAAATGAAATACTAAACATTAGATTTAATTTGTTTTCATCTAGAAACACTTTCCAGTACTTCTACTATGTTACGACTTATCTTTTAAAATTAAACTTTAAAAGAGTGACGGGCAATATGTACATAAATTAAAATTATATTCATTATTAATAATTAATTATCAATTACTATTAAATCCAATTTCATTAAAAATTTTCATTTTTTAATTCTAAAAATTTTATTAAATGTAACTCAAAAATATCTTTTTTATTACCACATCTTGATTTGATATATAATAAAATCTTAAATTATAAATATTTTAAATTTTTAAAAAAAATTTTTATAACAACGATATAAGAATAATTAAAAAAGTTTAATTTATCGTGAAATATCAATTTAAATTTCAAGTTCCTCTAAATTAAATAATTAACCGCCATCTTTTTTAAATTTTTAGAATTTAACTATAAATAATTTAATTTAATAAATAAAATTTAATTTCAATAAATTATAATAGGGTATCTAATCCTAGTTTAAAATTTTATTTTATAAATTATAATTATAAAATAAATAATATTAACTTATTTAAATATATAAAATTTCACCTATTATAATATAATTTAAATTAATAATTAATTAATAAAAAAAAATTAAATATTAAATAAATTTATTTATTTTTTGTTTAACCGCGACTGCTGGCACAAAAATTTGACAATAAATATTAAATCTTCTTAATTATAAGTTACTTATAATAATTAAAATTTATATATTAAAATTAATTTAAAATTAAATAATTATTAAAATTAAATAATATTAACCTATTCAACAAATTATTTATAAACCAAAAGATTAATAATAAATTTTTTTAAACTAAAATTAATTTAATAAAAATAAATAAAATTAGTTTAAATAAAACTTAAAGATAAATTATCTTCTTAATATCTTCAATATTACACTTTAATATTATTAGCTATTTAAGTAATTTAAAATAAATACTGGAATATTTTTATTTCTTTGATATCACAAATCAATATTTTAAATAAACTATTTAAATTTTTATACAATTAAGAACATAAAATCAACTTTTAAAATTAATAAATTTATAGGTAATCAATGTATAATTAAAATTAAAAAATCCTTATAAGATATAATTAATGAAATTAAAATTCCATTAAGAAATTTACCATGTTGACTAAATGTATAAATATATAAACTATAAACAACACTGAAAAATCTAATTAATATTAGTAATAGTAAATTTAAATTTGATCAATTTAAAATTACATTAATTAAACTAACTTCCCCAAGTAAATTTAAAGAAGGAGGAGCTGCTATATTAGAAGATAATATTAAAAATCATCATAAACTTAAAATAGGAAATATTGATATTAAACCCTTATTAATTAATAATCTACGACTAAAAAATAAATTATAATAATAATTAACTAAAATAAATAAACCAGAAGATCTTAAACCATGACCAATTATTAAAATGTATCCTCCACTAAATCCTCAATTAAATATAGTTAATAATCCAAAAATTACTAAAGATATATGAACAACAGAAGAACAAGCAATTAATAATTTTATATCTAATTGAATAATACATATTAATCTCATATAAAATCCTCCTATAATAGAAATTACCATTCAAATAAAATTTAATTTTAAACTAAAGTAAATTAAAAACTTTATAATACGCATAATTCCATATCCTCCTATTTTTAAAAGAATACCAGCCAAAATTATAGAACCTCCTAAAGGAGCTTCTGTATGAGCTTTTAATAATCATAAATGAATAAAGTATATTGGTATCTTAACTAAAAAAGATAATATTAAAATTAAATAAATCATTAATATATTTATATTATCAATTAAATTTATAATTATAGTAAATATAATAATTTTAATTTTTATAATACAAATTAATATAGGCATTGAAAATAATAAAGTATAAAATAATAAGTAGATTCCAGCTTGAATTCGATCTACTTGATTACCTCAACCAATAATTATTAAAATAATAGGTAATAATGAACTTTCAAATAAAATATAAAAATAAAATAAATTTATTATTCTAAACATTATCAATAAAATAATTATTAAAATAAAATTATTTAATATAAATAATTTATTAAATCTAAAAAAATTCATTGAAACTATCATATTTAATAAACAAATTCAAATTCTTAATAATATTAAACCATAAGAATATATGTCTATTCCAAAAACTCTTGTAATATTAAAAAATATAAATCCTAAATTAACATTTAAAAAAAAAAAAAAAAAAAAAAAAAACTGAGATTTAAAATTATTCAAAAATTGAAATTTATAAAAATATAAATTAGTAATATTAAGTAATAAAATAATTATTAACATATTAATAAATTAAAAGAAAAATAATAATCATTTCCACTAAAACGAATTATTAAAATTAATAAATTTAATCCTAAAACTCTTTCAATTACTATTATTACTAAAAAACATACATATATAAATAAATCATTTCATATACTTATTAAATAAAAGAATATTAATATTAATATTCTTAATATTATAAATTCTAATGCTATTAAAAGTAATAATAAATGCTTTTGTTGAAAAATAAATCTTAAACCCCCTAAAAAAAATATTATTAAATAACAAAAAATAAATAAAATTCAAAAAAAATTTTTATTAATTAAATTTTCTATAATTTCCAAAATTATTATTTTAATATAAACTACTTTTTGAATTATAAAATTATAATAAATAATAAATATATTAATAGTAATAATATAATTAATCTTATTACTATTAATATATAAATTTGATTTAATTGAATAAAATATTTTATATTATTTTGAATTCATAAACTTCCAAATTCTTCTAATCAACCTAAATCTAAATTTTTAGATAACTTATGATTTATTAATAAAATAAAGTAATTAATTCCATACCTAAATAATGAAGGTATAAAAAATATATTTATAAAAAAATTTATTTTTACAATTTTAAAATTGTAAAAATAAATTCCTAATATAAATCCTATTAGTATACATATATAAATAGAAATTTTATAAAAAAAAACTAAATATAAAAAATTTAAATTAAAAAAAATTAATCAATTAAGAATTCTTCCTCCAAAAATAGCCATTAAGGTTAAAATTATTATTCTTAAAGAAACCTGATAATTATCCGAAAAAGAATATATAGTTATATAATTTAAATTTCTAAATAACATAAAATAAATTAATCGAATTCTATACCTTATTGTAAATCCTAAAGAAATAAAGTAAATTATTAAATAAATTCAATTATATCCTAAAAAAATCATTTTTTCTATAATTAAATCCTTAGAATAAAATCCCGTTAAAAATGGTAAACCTCTTAAAGATAAATTTCCAATTATAAAATTAATACAAATTATAGGTATAATATTAATTAAATTCCCCATTTTACGAATATCTTGATTATTATTTATACAATGAATAAATATCCCAGCACATATAAATAATATTGATTTAAATAAAGCGTGTCTTAATAAATGAAAAAATCTTAAATTATTTAAACCTAAAGATAAAACTGATATTATTAAACCTAATTGTCTTAAAGTTGATAAAGCAATAATTTTTTTTAAATTATATTCAAAATTAGCAGAAATTCCAGCTATTAATATTGTTATTAAAGACAAAAACAATAATAGTATATAAATTTTAGAATGGAAAATAAATAAATTAAATCGAATTATTAAGTAAATTCCAGCAGTTACTAAAGTAGAAGAATGAACTAAAGCTGAAATTGGTGTTGGAGCTGCTATTGCAGCAGGCAATCAAGAAGAAAAAGGAATTTGAGCTCTTTTAGTAATTGAAGCTATTATTACAAAAAATAAAATTACTTTTATATTTAAATCTAATTTTATAAAATTCAAATAATAAAGAAAATTTCATCTACCAAAATTTATTATTCAAACAATAGATATTAAAATTATAACATCACCTACTCGATTTATTAAAGCAGTTAATATACCTGAATTTAATGACCTTTTATTTTGATAATAAATAACAAGACAAAATGAAATTAAACCTAATCCATCTCATCCTAATATAATTCTAATTAAATTTGGTCTCAAAATTAATAATATTATAGATAAAATAAATAAAAATACTAAAAGAATAAACCGTAATTTATAAATTTCATTATTTATATAAATATCTGAATATAACATAATTATAGAAGAAATTAAAAGAACAATTCTTATAAATAATAAACTTTTATAATCCAATAAAATTAACATTAAGATATTTCTTGAATTTAAATCAATTAAATTTCATTCAATTATAATAATTAAATTTCAATAAAAAAAATATATTCCAACAAAAAAAATCATAATTCTAGTAATAAATAAATAATTAAATATAATTTTAAATAAATTTATAATATATTAATTTAAATAATATAATACTAATTATATTATAAATATATAATTTAACTTCTAAAGTTAATACAATTAAATCTGCCAAATTAGTTTCATTTAAATAAATATAAATTAGTTTTTTTTTTTTTTTTTTATTTTAATTTTAATAAAGATAATTTAGTTTTATTTATTTTAGAGATGTTAATTTCTAGTGCATCAAGTCAGTAAATATCTTTAAAATTAAAACATAATTAATAAATTTCTTTATTTAATGATTATTAAATAATTTAATTATAATTAAATAATTAAAGATTATTAGATTAAATTGTTAATTTTAAATAAATGGTTATATTTTAATTTTAATAAAGATAATTTAGTTTTATTTATTTTAGAGATGTTAATTTCTAGTGCATCAAGTCAGTAAATATCTTTAAAATTAAAATATAATTAATAAATTTCTTTATTTAATGATTATTAAATAATTTAATTATAATTAAATAATTAAAGATTATTAAATTAAATAATTATAGTTAGTAAAATATTTTTTATAATAATAAATTTATTATTATTGACATAATTTTATATTATATAAC